TCAATGGCATATCCTCTAAGGTCGTGGGAATTGATTAACCAGTAAGGAATCATAATCTCATCCTTGGCTATCTTTCAAACTGCCTTTCCGAAAGCAAGTAAGTTCGAAAGAAAGAGGTTGGCCTTTAGGCCCATATCACTTCTAATACCCTCCCCGCTCTAAGCCTATTTCCTCTCTCTAACTCTGGGGTAAGTTACTTCGGAAGTAGCAGTTGAATTTGGCAGAAAGGCCTGGAAGTATGAAAGACTATAGTTTTCTACCCTGCTTCCCCTTTAAAGGTAGGAAAGCCAGCCCGAGAAAGCTAGAAAGCAAGGAATCAAGCCCGACCTTTGATTGACCTGCAAGCATCCACTTGCTAAAGACCTTACAGCGGAGTAAAGTCAGTATGAACCCGAGCAAGTAACGAAGAAAAACCTCAAATAGGAGGGCCTTATAATCTCTTACCCGGGAAGCTACTGATCTTGTAGGCGCCTAAGAAAGAATAAAGCAAGTATGACCCTATTGATATTTAGTTAGAGCTTGAGCCCTGATACTGATAAGCGGGACTTAACTCATTCAATTTAGTAGTGTTACTACCGGGGTAAGTAATTGCTTTATCTGTTGAATTCCGAAATGACTAATATGAGGATTCAGAGATTACTATTTCTATTGTTAGGAAAGCTACCACTCTTAGTGGGAAATACGTCTCTTGACGCCGGGGACTATAAATGAAGTTTCAGCCTTTATAAGCTAACAGATCATCAATAGGATCTTCCCCATGAACTAACTATGTTCATATGATCCGAAGGAGGAATGAAAAGCAGCCACCTTACTATTGAATCTTCCCCTCAGGCTAATCTCTTCCTAATCCCTTAATGGAGCAAAACAACCAATAACCAATAGGCGCGTAGCTCCTTAGCCCTATTTACCCTATCTAACTCCGGGATTCTCTTTGTATTCCCATCTCTTGTAGAGGCAGCCAGGAAGTAAGAAAGATCGGGAGGAGCTGCTTCATCTTTATCTTTGAGTGAAGAGAAAGCCCTACCGGATAGAGATAGGGCCGTTGAAAGGCATTCTATTTAGTTGTTACCAAACCCTTCTTCAGTCTAAGAGGAAAGAGAAAGAATAGAAAGTCAGTCAGTTGAAAGCATCAACTCATTTTTTGCTCGTGAGCAATTGCCAGAATCTCAATCCGAGTAAATGAAGTGGAATAGAATGAGCTACTTTATCCGCTAGAGGAAGAAAAGCAGTGGAATTTCATCCGGAACCCAGAAAAGCGTAACTAATAAATAAGACAACAAATAGTGGGGGCCTTTAGGCCAAAGTCCCTTCTATTCTCTCCCCACGTCCTGTGAATCCATTCCTCTTTGGAAGGTTAGCGCTTGAAGAGACAGAGCAGAACCCGAGCTAGTACTATGATTTAGAGTTAGCGGAATAGATCTTGATATTTGGGTAAGCACTACGACCTTATACTTATACAGAGAAGCCGGCCAGAGCTAGCTTCCGATTTCTTTCTATCTTTCTATTTAGGTGCATTATTACAGTACTGCAGCTAGCAAGTCTGATTTGTGTACAAGCCCTTACTGGAGATGAGAAGCTGCAACAACCCTTAATGCCCTCCTGTCTTCCCCCGGGAAGTTAGTTAGGAAAGATAAGCTATTGCAGGTAAGAAAATCCGATAGTAGCAAGAGGCAAAGATCGAATGGAACTGTCAATGATTAGACGGAAATCAGACTTTTAGACTGTCTTCCCAGAGGTAATTAAAGTCTTTCTTTATGAATCTCTTTACGAAGTCAAGGAATCTATCCTTGCCGATGTTCAGTCTCTTTCTTACCTGCTAATCTATTACTATTCCCAGGGATGAAATGCAAGAATCAGGCAGCAAGCCAGTATGATTATTAGGAGATGCCTCTGGATGCATTCCCCTTCTGAAAAGAAGGATTCATCTTTCTATTCTTCCCTAGCTAGGTTATAAAGAAGAAAAGCAATACCCCGCCAAATCTTTCCCTCTTGGAATAACTTAAAAAAGCCAAATTGGATCAAAACTACCGTAACTCCAAAGAACCAATAACTCTCAGGTGAAGAGCTAGTAAAGGATGACATTACTCTTTCGAAGTCTTTTGGTGAAAGCCCCTGCTTCTGATCTGGTAGGAAAGTCAAAAGTAAGCAATGCCTACGATCCCTAAGAGCAAGTAAGAAAGAAGAAAGTAGTTATCTTTCTAGGATAAGAAGTTACAGGAGAGGAAAGCATCAACTCTTCTAGCCTTCGTGTCTTCCCCCGCCTTCTCATCCAACACCTTGTGAATCACTTCCTATTCCCTGATCTGGGAACTGACTATTGAATCAAATCCGAAGTCGGAAAGAGAAGTCAGTCTATTGTGTTACGAAAGACGTAATTAATAACTACCAATAGGAGGGGCCGCTAGGCCAAAGAAAGTCCCATTTAAGCTCTTCCTAAACCCATGGATTCACAGATCCGTGGTAACTGACTGAGGCAATGCAGTATAATATAATCGAAGATTAGAACTTGACCTTCTATGGCTTAGTCTCTTTCTGGTTAGCTGGAAGCTAGAGATGAGAATAATAGGGAAGTTCCTGCGGGAAAGAGTTAGGAATGAAAGGCTGATGAGCATTACGACTAGAGCATTTCGAACGAAAGAGAAGAACCCTAGGCTGCTCTTCCAACACTCCTTAAAGAAGGAAAGCCATAACGAAGAATAAATAAATTAGTTGGGGGCACGCAGAGCCCAATATCCCGCCTAATCAATTAATTATAACCCGTCAGTCTGACTAATGCCTTATATCAGCTACTGATGAGGATGCGGGGAAACTATGACGAAGTTTTATGTCTAATACAAGTCCTTAGTGATTGAGTTACGAGAGCCATAAGAAGTATCTGCTGAAGTCTGGGATTCCTTTCTGGACTCTAGGAACCCTAAGCCTGAGTGAAACTTTAGGAGAATGAGGAGTTCTATTGTTAGGTTTGACTTAGACTTCCGAGTTGAAAGCTAGTTTGTTTGAAAGAAAAAATTCTATGCCAATTCCTCACTCAATAGTAGAATAAGGTGAAAACTTCGATCTCATTAGTGCAAAAGAACCAGAAAAGATTACATTAGCTTCCTCGATATCTCTCTTAGCTCTACCTCTTTGCTTAAGAGTAGATCAGACTAGAGCATTCCGATCCGGAGAAAGAAGAGAAGAAGGCTGCAACGACAGGAGAAAGAGCAGCCAATTTACCTGATCTGACTAATCCCGCCTGCTGAATCTGATCAGGCAGTAAGAAAGCAGCAAGCTGCAAGTAGGATTTTAGTACTTAGTTCAGACAGAGCAGCCGGCCTAATGCAGAAATAGCATATATAAGACTTCCAGATTCTCTTTCTTTACTTCCGAATCCCCTTTACCCAGGGAATGAAATGAAAGTAGGTCCGGTTATAGATGGTAAAGTCTACTCATCAGTTGCAGTTGAATGGATTGAATCCGCTACTTCAGAGAAGGACGAAACAAGTCTTTCAATTGCTGTTGCTATCAAATCAGAAGTTTCCAATTCCTATTTAGATTGACTTACAGGCGATCTATTTATAAAAGAAAGTCTCTTAATGCCTTCCTCAATTCAGGTAGGCCTGGGAAGTCAGGTAGTGTGTTTTAAGCCCTTCCTTATCAGTCTCAAGCAAGGAAGTCGGAGATTTCGAGTTACAGCTTGTTGAGAATGAGCTGCAAGCAAGAACTTATGACTTACACGTAAAGAGATAGATTTAATTACTCTTCGCTGATCTTCTATTATGCATCCAGGGATTCCATTCTTATTCCTTACTGGTTAATTTACCTTCTTTAGTAAGACTAAGAAGGAGCGTAATGAGCTTACTTTCGGTTAAAAGCGCTAGAAATAATGGTCAACTTCTTTCCAGTATGACTTTCAAAAGCAGCAATGAACTCATAGTCCGAAGCAGGAGGTAACTCATTCCTATTGTATTTTCCCTCCGCAAGATCCTTAGTTTAGTTTTAAACCGTCAGAAGCCTATTTCCCGGAACTGACTGAGTCAAGAGAAGTATGGATTTTGCTGCCTTACAGTCCGATTGAGATTTTGTTGATAGCGGGGACTTCAGTTGCCTGACTTTACTTCAAAAATGCATTAAGAAGCTCATTGGCCGCCTTCTCTTCTTCATTGCCTTAAGAGATGCAGTAAAGGCGCGCAAAGACTTCGACAGAGAGGAAGATGAATAAAAGCCCGGTGATTACCCTGGAAGGAAGAAGAAGTGTTATACTAACCGGGTGTTGCTTTGATCCTATTTATCTGAAACAAACTGATCTTCTTCGTTGCGCTTTTCCTAAGTCTAAATAGAAGAAGTCCACTCCTGAAAGTCTAAGTCGAAAGATAGCGATTTCATTCTATTGTTCGCGTTAGGCCTATGGCCCCCTATCTGTATAAGTATGGGATTTCCCCCGGGACTATGAATTGTGATTCTTATCTATGTAATTTCCGGCTTATCTCAAACATGCAATCATTGGCGAACTCGGAGAATGATTGGAGATTAAGAGCTCTCTTTAAAACAACAAGGACTTGGTGGAAACCCTTATCTTCCACTCCTCAAGCCCACGGAGTTCAATATACCTTCATTTGAATTACGTCCAAAACCCTGATCTGCCCTGAGAACATAGGTAGTTAGGAAAGAAGAGCATTACGAAGTCCAACATCAGCCTAGGGCGCTTAGTTACATATGCCTTTTAATCTCTGCCCAGTCCCTAATAATCTCATCCAAAGCCCACGGAATCAATACAAATTCTTTTCGGGGATTAGTGTACTACGCAATATTTAAAGTTATACGTCTCGAATTGAGGTCTTTATCTTCTTCTTTAGTTGTTTAGTTGCAAGGCCATACGCAGGAATGATCAAAGCGTAACTAGAAAGACTAGGTTCCAAAAGAAAGGGAAGCAATGCAACTATAAAAGGATAGCTTCAAGGTCTAGATTAGTAGGCACTTACTGAGGAATAATAACATAAAAGAGGAAGGTTCCCCTAATCCCAATTGTTGAAATTATGTATACAAAGAAAAGCGTAACGCAGAATAAAGTCTAAAGACAGACGGGAAGTGATACACTATTGTATTTATGATTTTTTGCTCTTCCCGTGATTGAGAATCCGCGTAGTCAGACTAAAATACAATCCCGATCGGGGATTGAGTTACTATATGAGATTTTATTGTTACCGTGAAAACAGACATAGGAAAGGCGGACTTCAGTCATTCTCTTTTGAAAGAATCCCTTCCTAAGTATGATTATACCGAACTCCATCTTTAGATAGTCTTACTAGCCAGTCCGATGAATGACTAACAAGCAGTAGAACGCAAGATAAGTTAGAAGTTAGTAGTTTAGTTTAGTTAGAATACGTGGGTCGTACTGAGGCAAGCAAGTAGCAAGCCATGGATGAAAAGCAGCTACACTAGGATAGCATCAAGTCTTCTAGCCTTCCTTACGATGAATAGCCCGGAAATTACATAGAATTCAGTCTCGTGTGCGTGGCTAGCTGAATGCTTCGCACCTTCCCTTCCTCCTTTTCTTCTGTGCGTGGGTTAGATTTTAACCTACTCATAGATTGAAAGCTTACTCCTTGCCCTAAAATAAGCCAGTTTTTAATCAGACTTGAAAACTTTAAAAGATTTAGCAACTTGAGGGTCTTATCTTGAAAGGCAGACTAAAAAGAAAGACTCACTTCATTTATCCCCAGGACTTGTAACCGCACCGCCTACTCTTACTGTTTGAGTTCCGACTGCCCTGAACCCGTAACTGCTTTTACGGAAAGAAAGAATGAAAAATGAAGGGGAGAGAAAGTAGAATTGACAATCTTTCCTAAGGGAGATTATTTAATAAAAGTTTCGCTTCGCTCTCAACCGCTACCACTCGCCGGAAAGTAGGTTTATTATGAGCTTGCTTGCCGACAATTTTATCTGCGACACTTGTACCTCCCGCTTGCCAAAAAGCTATAGTCAACTGAACTTTCACTTGCCTGACTTCTTTCGCTTCCCTCAAGGCTAGCAGAGGGGGCTAACCTTCGAGTAGAGGCCAGGAGCACCTATATATAAGAATAAGATAATTGGCTAGATTATCCATGCTAAGGGGAAAAAGGCATTCCTCTTTACTCTCAACAGCTTCTCAAAGAGCTTCTGAGACTAGTGAAAGAATTTCATTGCCTTGCTTTATCCAGCTTGAAGTGAGGTTCCCTCCTTCGGAACTTAAAACTCTTTCTATCGGCCGATCTAAGCACCCGAAAACCTTACCGGATTCCATGGTTCATGCCACTAGCCGAGGAATCGGTTATAGCCCCTGATAGATATCCGGATAGCCATTGTAGCAAAGAGTTTGCAGCATGAATTGATCGAGGTTGATTTCTCGTTCATTTGTATCCGTCCGAATAATCTTCCCCAGCCAATGGAGGTACCCTTATTCATGATCGACCCGCAGCTAATGCTCCTTGATGAGCCTATTTGTTTATAACTCTAGCTAACTTCTTCTTCTTTTTCTGTTTAGCCTGACATGCATTTCAGGACACTTTCTTATTTGCAGTTTGGTGTAATGTCCTATATTGACATCCAACTCCTCTAGTGAATAGCCCTCACCACTTTCTTGCTGCCAGGGTGGTTCTCACAGATCACCTATGGTAACCATAAGCCATTGAGCCATAAGACTTTAGGCCTCATTCTTCAACCCCTTACCTGCCTGAGTTCGATGGAATCAACTAGATTGAATTCCTACCTTTCTTCCTGGACTCAATAGCAGGTGTCCCCTACTGATCTGACTCCAAGAGCGAAAACTGCGCTTAGGCCTACAACGTTTAGCCGTGAACCAGAGCTAATGATTAGAGATCTTCTATCTGGATCTATATTTTCTTACCCAGACCAAGAGCTTGACCAGACTCATTCCGTCTCAAAGTCCTAATCAAAGCAGCAAGGTAAGTAAATTCTTAATATATTAATAAAAAGTAAGATGTTAATCTTTCTTTCATTTAATATATTAGTAGACTATAGGCTTGATAGCTAGTGCGCTCGTTGCTTGTGGAATAGCGAGCAAGAAAACTCAATAGCGTAAATCAAAGGGCGGGTCTAATTATCTTTCTATCTGACAGGACTTCAGGTGATGGGTACTATCTTTAGACCACTGAAGATCTACTGTGATAACTCAGCAGCATACCACTACTTATATTATAAGGGGGGATTCTCGTTCAATAGACAGATAACCTCGAAGGCTGACTGAGGCAATGCAATGAACAACTCGAAAGCTATCTTGATCTGACATCAAAAAAGGAAGACAGTGTGGTTCGCAGCTAAAGGCATCAACCAACAAAAAAAAATCCAGCGGTTGAGTACCCGGAAAAGGCTATCTGGATCCGGGATGAGAGGCCGTAGGCGGTGACTCGACTGAAAGGAGAGGGTCGATGTTAGTCCTTCTTCCGGGAGAACGCTCTGAAAGTCCTTGATTTCCGGCAGCAGAACAAGAACGAAAAGAAAAAGACTTTTTCATAATCGGCAAGATGCCAAAGAACACAGTGCTAAGCACAAAGAAAGGCATGAAGTTAAATTAAGCAGCGTCAAGCCACAAAACGAGAGGGGCTGAAGAAACTTCGTTTACCTCTTATTCTGAGTCTGAGGTCTTTGGTATCCCAGTCGATTTTATAGAAGGCAGGGACAGATTGACCGAAGGGCGTTAAGCGTTGACGAGCCGAAATAAGCTTTAAATCGAACCTCGGCTTCAGAATCAGTATCAGTCTTGGGTGAGATCTTATCGATCTTTCCAAGGGGTGGAAAGACTGCAGCGGATGAAAGACCATAATAATCTAGAAAGAAATGGTACCTTGGGGCCTAGCTTTCAATCGGTTTAATAACCGGAGACTGCATTAAAGCTGTAAAGGGAGGGTTGGTGAGACAGCATGGGATGGGCCGTGAGTATCTCTTCCGGGAGCCCATTGTCAAAATCAAAGTACATAATTCACCGGAAAGATATTTTTCCAATGAAAAGAGCTAATTCAGCTAAATCAATGGCACGTGGGATCCTTCCTAAATTAAAGAATTTCCCTATCACCTCTGCTGTCCAGGCCTCCTTAACAACCTCCAGGAACCTTGGATGTTCAGTCCAGTACTCCTAAACCCCGGAAAGAAATCCCAAGAGCCGGTCTCTCTATACTATGAGTATAGTAGAGAATCTTCCTAGCTGTAAGCCTTTCAATTCCATCTCTTGGCATTTCTCTTACATCCATTGTTAGCTCTCTGCCAGCAGCCCGTGCCAGGTCAGTCATAAGCACTAACGAAGGCTTCCCACTTTAAAGGGGATTCAAATAGAGCTGCTTTGATAGAAGCGATAGAAGCAGGAGGAGAGGCAGTTTCACTATATCCTGCAAGTACGTCAAAAGCAGTTCAATCAAGCTAATGTTTTCAAGCCAGTGATCAAGCTTAGTCAAATAAGGATTTTAGCTCAAAAGCTCCATTTCAGCCAATGCCAGTCTTAGTTCTTATCCCTTACCTGGGAGGTTTAACATAGATTGATTACCTGGGGAGCCTCTAGTCTCTAGCCCTGTACAAGTATAGGGTATTTCAGGCTTTATGTACTATATTAGCGTATTACCAGTTGCCTTCCCCACCCTACGGACCGACATGACCTTCAAAATAATAAAGGTCAATGCCGGAGAAAAGCTTATTCTTGGGATCAAAGGCAAACCTTGTCCTTTCAGGCCAAAGAGTGCCCTGATTCCATTGTTCACCTCTAGAGTTCACAAACTCGACCAGGTTTCGGAAAGCGGCTAACTCGAACGTTTGAGCAGGAGACCTAATCGTGCCCAAATGATCCTTGTTAAAAGCTTTCCACAGATGGTGGAGTGAACAAGAAAAGAAGAGGGTCAAGCTTTTCCAGCAGTCAAGCCAGATGCGGATTGAATAGCTGCGCTTACTCCTTCAACCCCGAAAAGATCGGATTTGCGCTAATGCGGATTCGATAGCGCCGTTTTCTTCCTTTACACAAGGCCATGCCTTTAATACGACAGGACCAATGGCAACTGATGAAACAAGAGAAAATGCTATTGAACCACACTAACTAATTGGTCTGGCCTATCCGGTTCTATAGATTAGACTGCCAAGGTGCCAAGCTCAAAGCTTAAAGGCAAAGATCACATTCCTACTGTCAAGCTAAAGGCGAAAGAAGTGGCTTAGCTTAAAAGCTAAGCCGCATCTTCTGCTTTCTTTGCATTTGGCATTTGTCCTGAAAAAACCCCTTATTGAAAAGAGCTAGCTTATTCGTTCTAACCTTTTTCTTCAAATCCTATTGATTAACTGACTGAAGAACCAGCATCCTATTGTGGCTATCTGAACTATTTCTCCTTCCCTTCGTGGATTAAGTCAGGCCTAAGGTAAATCGTCGCATCAACAGGAAAGGAATAAGTAAAAGAGTAAGGGGACGTATAGGGATTCTATATTCTAAACTAAACATCAATTTCGATAAGAGCTGCTTGCTTTGCTTACTTGGCTCCTTGAAGAGTTTGATCAGCGAGGATTCAACCAGCGAAAGATCCAAGTCTCAAAGCGAAGCCAGCACGGGTCTTGCCCCCGAATCCATTCAAGGGACTCCCAATCACTTCGAAGTAGAGGTGGGAACCAATACCACCAGCACCAGTCAAAGGAGCGAAAGAAGCTAGTCCGACAAAGACGGATTCGAAGAGGTTCGTAGATGCCACTAAGTCCTAAGATTCTATTAGAAGGTATAGGGCGCCACCCAGGAATGGAGTTTCAAACTGCTCGACAAACAAGATATGGGAGAGGGGCATCTTCTCTCATAAACCTGAAGCGAAGGAGATGAAGTAGCGAGGCAATCTGACTAAAAAGGGTATTCCCCCGGGCAAGACAGTAGCACGGTGGAGTATGAGTATGCCTTCGGTCTTTCTTTTCGGGCAAGGAATTTTCGAGTGTGTGAGTTCGACCCTCGTAAAATGCCGGTGCATTTCCTATTCCCTAGGACTCCTGTTCGGGATCTAAGACAGATATTTAGAATCCAGAGATGTTAAGTTCATCCGTACTTCATGCCTTAACGCTCATTCTCGACCTAAGAGCAAAGAGAAGAAAACTGCCAATGTATAGAAGCTGGAAGTCATCCAGACTTCAAATGCATGTAAGCAAATGGCATGCATACTAGTTATTCAATGACTTAACAGTCCCTTCAAATATTATATATTACCTTAACCTTCACTGGCTTAAAAAAGCACTGAAGCATGAATAGATGGGCTTACCCCTTAATCCATTAAGAGGAGAGGAATGGAGCTCGCTCGATCCATTGTTACAGCATACGGAGATTGATAAACCTACATAGACTGAGCGGGAAAAGAGTATTGAATAAAAGGGCTTAGCCAATCTCGATCAAGAAAAGTACACGCAACTACATCAACAGCCTGACCGGAAAGCTTTTTTTTTTCTTTACTCAAGTCGCCTTTTCTTTTCTACGCTTTCTTCTCTTATGATATTCCATTTTGCCTAAGTAGTCCCTTCTAGACTAGAGGAAAGCAGGGAAGAAGAGACAGGCTGACTTACTGAAGCAAGGACTAGCAGTGCGTCTTGTCCAATGCCTCAGTCAAATCAAATTAAATACAGAACAAGAAAATGTAGGTTAATTCCATCAAACAAGGAAGGCAATAGCACTAGCCTGCAAGCAAGGCTGCGAAGAGTGCGGTCAAGAGGTTAGTTACCATTTCCTTCCACAGTTCCGTTAGCAGTGTACGGGACTCAGTCAACAGATTTGGAATAGTCACATTCTCCCCTCTGCGAGTCCGGGCTCGTCCTCGAGACCGAGTTGATGGAAGGTTTGCTGCAACCATTCGAGAGGTTCCCAAGCTGTTGTTCTGGTTTCACAATCTGGAAAAGAGTGTGCTTCACAGGTTTCTGATTCTGGTAGGGAGTTGATATTACAATCTCTTTCTGATACGGTGAAGCATGCTCAGCAATCTGATTCAGATTCACTGTCACAAGAAGGAAAACCGTAAAAATGCACCCAGTGTGCAAGTACCAGGGGATACGCAAATTGGGAAGGTATTGCAGCTTGATAAGGGCGGTGCTTTGTCGTCTATTCATGGAGTTGCTGGCTGCACTGAGCACAATGCAAACCCTATTTTGGGTTCATCATCGCGGATTGATGCTGGATTAGGGATATTGCATATTTTGAGTTTGAACATCTTTGCTGTAAGCAAACAGAAACGTTCTAAACGTTCAGTTAAGGATGATTTTGATGTGGTTCAACCCAAAGGTATTGATGCGGATAAAGTGAGAGTAGGGTACTTGTCTGATTCGGAGCTACCCTCTAGGCAACGAGATGGACCTATTACTGGTTTTGAGTTGTGCAAGCTGCTTTCATTCAGAAACTTCAGGTGTCCATGCTCATTGTGTAAAGCTAGAAAGCCAGGTCTGTCTTTCACTTCTCTACAAGCTCGGCGAGCTTTCACTCAGTCTTTTAAGAAATTTGTTAAATGACGAACTGGATACTATGGAACATTCGGGGAATCTCAGACAGAGGTTCTTTTGCCCGATTAAAGGCTTTAATCCGTGAATATATTCCTTCCTCTCCCTTCGGTCGAGCGTCTTTAATCCTCTGGTTGCTATTTTAGAACCTTTTGTTGATGCTGATCAGATTGGTTCATATGCATTAAGGCTTGGCTTCCCCTTTTATGCTTGTAATTCTAATAGTAAGATTTGGGTTTTTTGGCATTCTTCTGTTAATTTACATGTTCTCTCATCTTCTGAGCAAGCATTACATGGAATGGTGAATTCTTTTACTGGTGATCCTGTATATTGCTCTTTCATTTATGCTAAATGCAACTATGTAGAGAGACGTGCATTGTGGTCAGACTAGTGAGATTAGCTTGGTGTGCTTCTATCTTCCTCTTTCGGACATTACATTGAATCGTGTCAGTTTATGTCATGTCAGTTCCGTATGCGTCCTCTTCTGGGCATGTCCCAGAGACTAGTGCAATCATTCCCTTCCTCACAACCCCTTCTAGCATTTGTCCTTCAAAGAGCGGTTATCCCGCAATGCAATACAAGAGCCCAGCTTTCAGGCAAGTGACGGGCTATTTTCCCACAGATCGATAAGGCATGAAAGAGCCGTTCCTTTTTGACTTCGGAAAGGCGGAATGCCCAAGAGATGGCTATGAAAGTAGTTCAAAGAGTCAGGCTTTGCACCTCCTCTTATTCCATTAGCCTTGTCACCACATGTCATCGACCGGTTATTGACAATTAAACATCCAAAACTCTTGTGTTTCCCCGAAAAATGAATTACCATAAAACTTTAGGATCTGATAATTGGTGTGTTCGGATTATTCCAAATAGAAGGATTTGTTCGACTCGATATCGAAACTTTTGCTACGCATTCCTCATCATTATTCTCTTAGTGGGTGTCGTATATTTTATTTTTCTCATATTTTCTTCGATTGACGTTTTTTTGGCCTTGCTGTCAAAGGCCGGAATCTCTGTCTACCCTCAGCTCACTGAACTCTCTTTCG